ATCTGGAAGTCGATCCGGGGCAAGTGTTCGGATCTATTATGACATAGTCATGAGGCGCTCAACGGACCCTTTGAATCCTCAAAAAACCCTTGAGGGCTTTCGATTGATGCAAAAACGACTTTTTGTTTGTCCTATCTTCAGATCTCAATTCTAAGTTCTTAAATGGAACTGCGTCGTCTGATTTCCATACAATAGACTCGAGTCCAAATCGCGCGAACAGCCATTAGCCATTACTCCAAGATATTCTGGGATCTAGATTCAGCGATTCCAAGTCTCTTTTAGTCACTTTCAGAGTCAGGTTTTTATAGAAAAAAGAAAGAGAAGAACAAAGTATAGTTGGGACGCTCTCTGTCTCTCTTTTATCCCTACGAACTAGCAGACGAACTCGAAGGCTTAGAAGGGATATAATGAAATTCCTTGATTGGTTCTTCCCAGGGGAATGCTTGATTTTAGTTGACTGAGGGGGTTAACAAACAAGGAATTCCACGAAATGAATTCCAAGAAAGAAATGGTGTCATCTTTTATTCGAAACGCCTCGTGATCTTCAACCAATTCTGCGCTTCAATATAATTACTAGGAGTAAGTGCTATAGCTTGTTTCCAATACTCAGCGGCTTGATCGAACCAAGCCTCTGCAATGTCAGAATCTCCCTGTCGAATGGCCTGTTCTCCCCGGTCGGAATAGGCTGGTTAATTCCTTCCCTTCGAACCGTACTTGAGAGTTTCCTACCTCATACGGCTCGGCAGTCAACTCTTTTGGTATCCAATTGTAGTCGACCCTATTGAATTGAATAAGCTTTTTCATAGATCTATCCCATTTTTCGTGTTAACCAAAAGAAGCTAATGACATGAGTTTCAAACTTAAATCTGAAATTTGGATGAATAATCTGTTTTAGTTTTATCTTCGCTCCCACCTTCCTACGACTAAAGCATAGGATTTATCCTATGCTTCGAATTTTCTGAAAGGTAACTATCTCGATTTCATCTTATATCGAACTTTCTATAGAATTTTTGAAAAAGACTTTCAAGGAAAGATTCACTATCTTTGGGATCTGATCCTACACCGCTGCTCAATACCTTAGTCGTTAGTAGGTCCACTCTATTACATAAGTGGATTCCTAACATTTATCGCACATCATGACCTAAGTAAGCAGTTAGTATTGTATCGGTACAAAACTCCGCGAATTGATCTTTACGGTGCTTACTCTATCAATTAGATCCTTTATCCATAGAAGAAAACAGCTGGGCATATCTCTTTCTTCATATTTCGACTTCGAAGAAGGTTCTTTCTTTTCTACAGCTCATAAAAATCGTTCGTTTAGACGATGCATAGGTAGAAAGCCTATTTTTCCAGTCTTTACTAGCAGATTTGATCTTTCTTTCTATAGTGGAGATAGTCGCACGTAATGACAGATCACGGCCATATTATTAAAAGCTTGTGGTAAGAATGGGTTTCGTTCTAGCGCTCGAAAATAATATTCCAAAGCTTTCGTATGTTCTCCGTTACTTGTGTGGATAAGTCCTATGTTATAAAGTATATAACTTCGGTCATAGGGATCAATTTCTAGTCGCATAGCTTCATAATAATTCTGCAAAGCTTCCGCATAATTTCCTTCGGATTGCGCCGACATCCGTTACGGTCGTCATTCAATTCAAAGAATCTCCGTTCCAGAACCGTACATGAGATTTTCATCTCATACGGCTCCTCTCTTATGTGCATAATGAAAATAATACAGGGAATCAAAAAAGATGAAAATATTCTCATTATGAACTGAACAGGGCTGGTGTTTTTACAGGAAATCTCTAGCCAACCTTCCTGCAAGAGATCCTTTCTTAACATTGAGCCTAGAGAGAAATGATAACTCCAACAATTTCTTTGTTCTCAGCGCCCCCGAATTTCCGGGAATTAGTCACTTCAACAGCCTTCGATGGTTCTATGGGTATCCAAAATACAAACACGATGGATGTTTGTTGTCCCAACCATTCTTCGTAGTCCCCAGCCTGCTAAGGAAAGGGATAATGTCTCACAAAGTTTTTGTTTATGGATTCCGGGGTGTAGTGCTTCTTCCCCTATGCTGCCTATTGGTACTAGTCGCGTGGGATTGACCTGTAATAACGAACCGATAGGTATAAACCTTCGCTCAATACTAGAATCGACAATTCAAACTTAGTATCTGAGGCTGCATTAATCGAGGATACACAACAGAAGGAGTTGTTCTATTTCCAAACTTTACCTTCAACAAGCGTAGATTTCTTTTTCTTTTTATCCCGATCCCGAATCGTGTGTCTTTCTCGTAAGACTAAGAGGAATAAAAAAATCAAATCGCACCATCTCTGTAATAGGTAAATGCCTCTTTTTCTCCTGAAGTTGTCGGAATTATTCGTAATAAGATATTGGCTACAATTGAAAAGGTCTTATCAATAAAATTTCCATTTATCCGTGGTCTAGGCATAGGCAGCAATCCATTCGAAAATTCTTAGCATTCCCTCTCTCTCATGGAAACAGGATCCCACAACGAAAAGAATGGTACAGTACGAAATAACATAAAATTAGAGTCATTCAAAATAAAAAAAATATGTGCCTTCTACTCAACTATTCACTATTCAAATTGTTCCTTTTCACAGGAATTGATAAGAACTAAAAACAAAATAGTGTAACCTCATTCGATTTCATTCGAATGGAATCGTATAACCAACGAAGGAAACGATGCCGATGACATTGAAGTTACAGATTAGAAGAACCCACGAAATTTTGATGGAATTAGGATCCAAAGAAGAAAAAGGATCGAATACTCATAATCAGTCTATGATGAGAAGAGAATAACCGCCTATTTTATTTTGTCTTGTGTACATAGCGGGGATACACGAGACAATCCAAATAGAAAAACAATCCCATAGAAAAGATAGTTTAGGAATTTGTACTAGATCGATGGCCTAGGAGTTTGTTGTTGATAACTCGAAACCTGGATTGGATGAGAAGTCTTAGGATATCGAATCGTAGTCTAACTAGAATGATGATCTAAACAGATCCATTAATCCGCGTTTATAAAATATAGATCCCTCAATCGGTCGATTTGTTCTAATTTAGAATTTCGTGATTGAATCGGGAAGAAAGGGATACGCCGACAAAGAAGAGAACCTTGTTTTGGCAAACAGGAAGAGTTAACCGTTTTCGCAAGTAAAGCAATTTTCTCTTTATCTCGGGAACCTCGAAGGAAAGATCTTTCTTTGACTTGGATCAAAAATTTTCTATTTTGATAGCTTTTTATCGTTAGAGTTGATTAGTCGGACCTACCCAATAATTCAGATAAATGACTCGCAATTCACTCGGTTTTTGGGTCATAATCATTATGTAGGAGAGATGGCCGAGTGGTTCAAGGCGTAGCATTGGAACTGCTATGTAGGCTTTTGTTTACCGAGGGTTCGAATCCCTCTCTTTCCGTACCTTCACCCAAGGCACCGATCTTACTAACCACAATAGATCAAATAAGAATCGATATCAGTCTTCCATACAGTTAGACCGTTCTTAGATTCTCTATTCCTAATGGCTGTGGCACGTAAAAGACTGGAAAGAAAGGGGGAGATAAGGAAAGAAAATCTCCCTCTCGATCTATGATACCGAAATAAGAGAAAAATACGGCTCAAACCCTTCTTTCTCTTAACCTTAGGTTAATTTACTTCGCCGAAAGGGAGCAAAGTTGTCCGCACTTTACCTTATTATAAAAATTTTTTATTTTCGTTCGGTTTAAGTCTGACGAGAATAATATTCTACGACTAGCAATTCATTTATTTCCAAACCGACCCATTTACTATCTATTATTTGATTGACTAATCCTTTAGATTGCACTGGGTCAAGAGTTAAATGGTTTGGTAATTCCTCGTGAGGAGAGGAATCGAGAGAATTTTGAATTAGAACTTTAGATTTTCCGTCATCCTTTGCCGTAATAGTATCTCGGGGTTTGCAGCGATAACTTGGTATGTCTACGATCCGACCATTTACTAAAATATGTCGATGGTTAACTAATTGGCGAGCTCCAGGAATAGTCGGAGCCATACCCAATCGAAAAAGAATGTTATCCAAGCGCATTTCGAGTAATTGTAGTAAAACCTGACCTGTCGGACCTTTGGCCTTTCCGGCGATACGAACGTATTTAAGCAATTGGCGTTCTGTAAGACCATAATGAAAACGCAATTTTTGTTTTTCTTCTAGGCGAATACGATATTGGGATTTTTTCCAAGACCCCGATTGGTTTCTACGATCCTTTCGGTCTTTGGGACTTTTATTAGTTAGGCCCGGTAAAGCCCCCAGCCGGCGTATTTTTTTGAAACAAGGTCCTCGGTAACGTGACATAAAGACTCCTTCCTCTTATTTATATTTCACTCTTATTGATGAAATTTCATTTTACAGAATAAAACTAAACTCAAACTGAACTAAATGAGAAATGAAGTGAAAGTGACTCAAATGTACTATTAAAGAATAACGAGATGAATTGGATAAAGAAATATCCAGCTCTTTCCTTTTTATTCTCTATATAGATATAGAAAAAGAAAAGGATAAAGAAATATCCTTTCCTTTATCTTCTCTATATGGATATAGAAAAAGAAAAGGATCTTTTTATGTCCTAGTTGGAAGTTCCTATAACCTAATAGAAATCGATGACTTTTAGCAAAAGCGGAAGACATTTTTTTCACTAGTCTTTGATTTCAAAAGGACATTCTCACTGATGAAAAATCAAAAAAAGAAAGAGAGAAAAGCCTACTATCGGAATCGAACCGATGACCATCGCATTACAAATGCGATGCTCTACCCTCTGAGCTAAGTAGGCTGACATACGAGAAATTTAACACGCCTAGGAATTCAATAAACTCTCAGAATCCTTGCTTGCTATTAACTAATTAGCATACAATTTTTTTGAAATTCTGAGCTATTCATAATAAATATGAATCAAAAACAAGAAAATATAGAATTTCAAAAAATCTGAAATCTTATAGAACATAACG